CTCTATTGGTTGTACAGAGAGAGGGGACTTATGTGTTTCGCTTTGTATCCTATCTTGACTTTTCTAATGAAAAGTCTTCCGTATTCGATATAATGCATTTTTTTATTATCATGTGATTTTACACTGTACAAGACTAAAGAAAACAAAAGAGGAGTCTATTATGTTCATCCCTACCATACACGAGATGTGGTGGACCCTTTTCTTCATAATTCTGAAGAAAAAAGTACGCATTTGTATGAAGAAAGGCTTACGCCAAACATAACATGTCTTAGCAAGAATTGTATATACAATTGTGGGTACATGCGTGTTTTTCTTCATGGTGACCTGCATAATAGAGGTCCTCTATGTCTTCGTCGGAATGCTTCATTCCGGGTACCTGCTCTTTATTTACTTCCACTGGGGGCGAGTCAAGCCCTTGGTCCTAGCTTTCATACGCCAAATGAGGTCGGATTTGAATAAAAACCGTCATTTGATAGCGTTTTTAAACAAAAAGCTAGGTTGGTTGCTGTTTCCGAATCGAATTTTTTTTCGAGGAGGAACCCAGGAAGTTCCGATTTTCACTAGAGAGCTCGTTGATATGTTTCTGTATAACATCATCAGCGACCTCCAGCACTTTTTCACTGGAGGTCTTTCCCTATCATCTATACCCTTACCGCCGGGGGGGGTTGCCCCAGTCATGAGAGCCTTTCGAATTCAACTTACAACGTTGTTCTTTCGACTACCGGAAATAGTAGTTTATCACTATATACTTGGTAGAATGGCAGAAGACTGGAAAAAGGGATATAGCAAACGCAAGCACTTTGCGTTGAAATAGATCACTCTCTTTCTTTTGATAATAATCATCAAGTCAAGGCCAACCACCCTCGGACAGTCAATTTCTGTTTCAAAGAATTGGATTGGGCGGTATAGTGGCAAACTGGTTTTTTCCCTTTTCTGGCGTGCTTGGGCTTGACAAAAGCGCTCTATATTCGTTAGACTTAAGTTAAGAGGGAGCCCGAACCTGTTTGACTGGTAACCCTCTTGGTTTTCCTTGTTCTTTTCTTTGGAAGTTAAGCGATCGAGGCTATGTGGTAAGAATAAGAGAAAGAAAAGAATAAAGAAAGGAGCTCGACTGCAGAGAACTTGTCTTCAGGTTACCCTTTTCTTTATAATAGAGTGAAAGCTAAAATGTGCTTTGTAATATGTAATCTATAAGATTACTATCTTGATTGCAACGAAATCTTTCAACCACAAGGAAGTTTATGGCTAAGGGTAAAGATAAGAGAGGAAAGGTTAGGAGGAATTTGCCTTTACGCAACATTTGGTTGCAAATTATGAATAAAAAAATACGCATTTGCCTGAAGAAAGGCTTGCGCAAGACATACCATGTAGTAGCTTTCATTGTATACGCAATTGCTGGGACATGTATTTTTTTCTTCCTGGTAAGCTCCTTAATGGAGCTACTGGACATATTCGTTGGAATGCTACAGTCGGGGTACATTCTATTTCTTTACTTCCATTGGTCGGGAGTCAAGCCCTTGGTCCTACCTTTCATACGCCAAATGGGGTCCGAGTTGAAAGAAAACCGTCATTTCATAGCTATATTAACCCAGAAAATAGCTATATTAACCCAGAAACTGGGCTGGTTGCTCTTTCCGAATCGCATTTTTTTTCGAGGAGGAAAGCGGGAGGTCCCTATTTTCACTATAGGGCTCGTAGATAGGTTCCTGTATAACATCATCAGCGACCTCCAGCATTTTTTCACTGGAGGTCTTTCCCTATCATCTATACCCTTACCGCCGGGGGGGATTGCCCCAGTAATGAGAGCCTTTCGAATTCAAAGGACAACGCTGTTCTTTCGACTACCGGAAATAGTAGTTTATCACTATATACTTGGTAGAATGGCAGAAGACTGGCGAAAGGGGGGATATATCAAACGCAAGCACTTTGTGTTGAAATATCTACCGATATTTCTTTTGATGATAATAATCAAGGCCAACCAATCCACCCTGTTTTTGAAACGGACAGTCTTGTGAATTTCAATTTCAAAGAATTGGATTGGGCGGATAGTGGGAATCGAACCCACGTCTTCTCCTTGGCAAAGAGAGATTGTACCACTCGACTATATCCGCATCCGCCAACGCAAAATGCATTTTTTTTTTATTATGTGATTTTGCACTGTACAATTCCTTTGTTTGTGGGATCGTTTTCTCGCAAGAGATAATGAAAAGAATTATAGAATGGATTGCTCCCTATGCCTAGATCACGGATAAATGGAAATTTTATTGATAAGACCTTCTCAATTGTAGCCAACATCTTATTACGAATAATTCCTACAACTTCAGGAGAAAGGGAGGCTTTTACCTATTACAGAGATGGTGTGATTTGATTCTTTTTTTTTTTTTACCGCTCTCCGTACTTATGAGAAAGACATTTCTGGATAGAAATAAAAAAGATTTATTGAAATAAATCTACGCTTGTTGAAGGTGAAGTTTTTCAACAACATCAAAACAATTCCTTCTGTCGTGTATCCCCGATTAATGCAACCTCAGATGCTTCAATTGTCGATTGATTCTAGTATTGAGCGAAAGGTTAGACCTTTGTAGGTTCTATAAATGTGGGTGAACCTTATTCGACTAGTCCCAATGGGCGGCAGAGGAGAAGAAGCACTACGTCTAGGAATCAACAACACGAAACCTTTGTTAGAAATGACCCCTTTTCCTTATCGGGATCGGGACTAAGAAGAATGGTTGGTACAAGAAACATCCATCTCGTTCATACTTTGAATACACGTATAACCATCGAAGACTGTTGAAGTGCCCCATTCCCAGGAATTAGGGGGCGTTGAGGACAAATCCATTTTTAGAATTCGCCCTTTTTATCGGGTACCAATATGCTTGATGTTAAGAAAAAAGATTTTGAAGGAAGGTTGGCTAGAGAGTTCTTGTAAAAACACTAGCCCCGCTAAGTTAATAATGAGACAATTTCAATCTTTTTTGATTCCGTGTACCATTCTCATTATACACATAAGTTAAGGGAGGAGCCGTATGAGATGAAAATATCACGTACGGTTTTGGAACGGAGATTCCTGAAATAGAATGACGACCGTAACGGATGTCGGCTCAATCCGAAGGAAATTATGCGGAAGCTTTGCAGAATTATTATGAAGCGATGCGACTAGAAATGGATCCCTATGATCGAAGCTATATCCTCTATAACATAGGCCTTATCCATACAAGTAACGGAGAACATACGAAAGCTTTGGAATATTATTTTCGGGCACTCGAGCGAAACCCGTTCTTACCACAAGCTTTGAATAATATGGCTGTGATCTGTCATTACGTGCGGCTATCTCCACTATAGAAAGAAAAAAGGAAAGAAAGGTAAGAGCAAATCCCCTATGAAATACTAAAACAAAAAAAGGCTTGCTACATATGCATCGTCCAAAGCAATGATTTTTACCAGCTGTAGCAAAGAAATAAACTTCGTATAAGTCGAAATAAGAAAAAGAAGTATGCCTAGATAATTTATTCTATGGATAAAGGATCGAATTGATAGAGTAAGCGCCGTAAGGATCAATATCAATTTGCGAGGTTTTGCGCCGAGCTGAGACAATAAGAACTGCTTACTTATTACTTATCTCATGATATGAGATAAAAGTTAGGAATTCGCTTATGTAATCGAGCGAATCCCCTAAGATTAAGGTATTGAGCAGCGGCGTAGCATCAGATCCCAAAGATAGTAAGGCTTTTCTTTTCCTTCTTATGAACAAAAGCCTTTTTCAAAGATTCTATATTCATTTCTTTCTCTATGAAACTGAGATAGTTACCTTTCAGAAACTGAGTAGAATAAAAGAATAGCGAAAAGACCTATGCTTTATTCTTCTGAGGGTGGGAAAAGAGATAAAACTCAAATCAATCATTAATCAAAATGAAAGTTTGAAACTCATGGAATTCGCCTCTCTTGGTTAATCCTAAATACCTGAGATAGATCCATCGGGAATCCCCTGAAATAGGGCAGATTCACAAAAAAAGAAAAACCAAAAGAATGGATTGCGGAGCCGTATGAGGTAGGAAACCCTCAAGTACGGTTCTAGGGGAAGGAATTGACCCGCCTATTCCGACCGGGGCGAACAGGCCATTCGCCAGGGAGATTCCGAAATTGCGGAGGCTTGGTTCGACCAAGCTGCTGAGTATTGGAAACAAGCTATAGCGCTTACTCCTGGTAATTATATTGAAGCGCAGAATTGGTTGAAGATTACGAGGCGTTTCGAATAAGAAAAGAAGACTCTCTTTCTTTATTCTATTTATCTATTTTATTCGTATTCATTTGGATTTTAGGGTGAATTCTATTTGTTAGAATGAATTCTTTATTGTCTCCATCAGTCAAATAAAAGACATCCTTTTTCTGGGAAGACCCAATCAAAGAATTTGATTATATCTCTTCTAAAACGCGTTCTATTTCGTCTGACCTTTCGTAGGCAGAAAGGATAGACAGATAGAGTAAAGAATATATATGTTCTTTTTTCTGTTATTCAAAATCACCTTCGAATGACTAACTATTGAATCAAGAGTCGGATAGCTTTTAGTAATGTACTGACGATGCCCGCGTGATTTGGACTAAAGTACTAATAGTTATTAATTCCTATTAATTATGTAAGACATAAGGCAGCCTCCTCTAGAAAATTCTAATTGAAATATGAATACACTAGGTTGCACAAAAAAAGGGTTTTTTCGGCAATTCAAAGCCCCGAAAGGTTTGATAAAATTGAAAGGGGTCCGTTAAGCGCCTCACAGCTATGTCATAATAGATCCGAACACTTGCCCCGGATCGGCTTCCCGATCATAATTGCTCTAGTGAATAACTAAAGAAAATAGATAGGTGGGAGAAAGAAGGCATTGTAAAAATCTCTCCTAGGTTCACTAATTACTTGACTGTTGGCGGGTCTCTTTGTATGTGTTGTCCGGAAAGAGGAGGACTCAATGATTATTCGTTCGCCGGAACCAGAAGTCAAAATTTTG